GATAAAAAGAGCTGATCTTTTTCTGGAATCAAAGAAAGATATTACAAAATACAAAATAGGGTGCTGCCGGGTTGTGACTCGGAATAAACGTTTCCCCGTGGAGGAACGAAATACCAATCCATTCCTATGGAGCATCCAGTAACAAGAAGATTTAATCGGAAATATCGACAAATTCTTGAATTTACTAGAATTACATCTCTACTGAATTTGAATATCAGAATAGCCGATATAGTCATGATTCAATGGGTCAGGTCCACTTACTTTTTCTTTTTTTTTTTTTTGTTGATTTCTTATCTTGATTTGACGATGAATTTTTTGGAATAATAAAAAAGTGGGAATATTTATTAATTCATAATTGGGATTGGGGAGATAGAATATCTATGTCCCCGAACCAATAATCTTGAAGAATGAACCGTGATAGAGCTTGTAGTGACATAGTCATCCTCTCAAATAGTGGGATGACTTATCATTATAATGAACAAATGTTCAACTTTTTAATGATACTACTATAGTATACCTTATAACTTATTATATTTAAATAATTGACTCATTTTTTTAGAATAATAACTTATTATGTTATGCAGATGTTTACTTTTTTTATTACAAATATCAACAATATTCCTATTCTCTACTACAAAACTACAAAATAAAGACTCAGACTGGAGTTTTGTGGAAAAAGCCCCTTATCGGATTTGAACCGATGACTTACGCCTTACCATGGCGTTACTCTACCGCTGAGTTAAAGGGGCCCTTTTGAATCAATTCCTGAGTGAGACACTAGCCACTATGAATTTACTGCATGTACCTATGTATATAATATATGGAGAGATATATATGTATATGTTTCCATACAATGCCTGACTCAATGAGTGAAAGTTGAATTGAAAAATGAAGTTTAATCTTTTTTTTTTTTTTGCCGGACAAATCACTCCCTGAAGGGATCCTATACTTCATTAATTCTATATAATTATAGGGAATGGTTTGTGAACCCTGAGTGAAAAATAAAAAAAAAAAAAATTCTAGGAATCCTGAAAGGTGGAAAGCCTCCTTGGGCTTATTCACACCATTACATTATATTGACAATTACAAAAAACTGTTCATACTATGAGCATAGTATGGTGGCGATCGGGCAGGTATGCCCCCATCGTCTAGTGGTCAGGACGTCTCTCTTTCAAGGAGATTGCGGGGATTCAAATTCCCCTGGGGGTAGGGTACTACAAAAGGGAGTTGCTCATGGATTATCAATAAGTCTAGAATTGATTCTTCCTGGGTCGATGCCCGAGTGGTTAATGGGGACGGACTGTAAATTCGTTGGCAATATGTCTACGCTGGTTCAAATCCAGCTCGGCCCAAAAATTTGCCGATCCATCATGAGATGATATACAATTTTTTCTACAGAAACGTCCGATACGGAGGAATAAAGAAAAGAATCCATTTCATTTTTCTATCCCCTATTTAATTTAGTTTTAAAGGTTCCCACATATTAGAATTCTGATCTTTTTTATGATCTAGATTCATATTATGATCTGTAAAAAAAAAAATAGCTATTTTCAATTGATTTGATACAATTTTACAATAGAATTACTAGCAATCTGTGTCGTTCGCGCTAAAGTCCATATTCGTGTGGATAGGAATATATCACTCGTTGCTCTGTTACAATACGACGATTCTAGCTAGAATTGAACTAATTTTGAATGAAATTTTTGAAAATATGTATGTTGTACACCTCATTTTTCTGGGATTGTAGTTCAATTGGTCAGAGCACCGCCCTGTCAAGGCGGAAGCTGCGGGTTCGAGCCCCGTCAGTCCCGACCTAGAATCTGGTGAATCCATCAATTCATCTCTCTATTTTCTGTGAAGGGGGGACACGAAGCAGAATCTAATTTCCAGTCTGGGATTCTTATTTATTTTTTCTTTCCTTTATCGTTTTACATTTCTTATTGAACAAATACAATATGGCAATTTTAATTAATTTAAATTTAATTAGTACCGATTGATGAGGGAGAGACATATGTAGATTGGTACAATTGTTGGTAGCACTATAATGCAGGATTCCAAGAGATGGTGTTCTTGTCTGGATTTTTCGCTTGCTCCCGATCCATGGAATAGAATACCCATTTGTTTTCCTGGAGCACATACACAAATTGGGATTTTTTTATTATATTGTAGATAGAAAATGAACTTAACCTTAGTTACCCCGTCGGAATACTTTTAATCTAAAAAGTACCTCCCTTTCTAGCTCCGAGTTTGTATAACCCCAATTCCCAATTGGAAAAATCTATCTATTTCAGTCAAATTAAATTGCACACCGAATTTTGGAGATTCTATGTGTGTCCTAGTATCAATCCAAGGCAAAAAGATATTAAAAAAAGAAAGATCAAACAAAGATCTATCACTCTAAGTCTTAGCTTAGTAAAGGAATGAATAATCTCTTTTTATTCCTATTTCTTTGAATGGTCCTATCGAAGAAAGCTTCAAATATGGAATAGTAATTTTGTCGAAATAGTAATATTTCTTAGACCGGGACCGATCTTTATCAAACCTCTTTGTCTTCTAAGGAAATTAGATTATAACTTAGTTTCAAACTTAATTGCTTTGCTTCTTTTTTTTTTCTTTTATTTCACTTCTACTATATGGATTGGTTTGTGACCAATCGAAGCGTAAGATGGGTCAGATGATACCTCATTATTTGATTTTCTTTCTATAAAGAAAATGGGAGGGTATAGAAAAGAAACAAAGAATGAAAAATTCAACAGGATTCTTGATTGGATCAGGAATTCCATTCCGTATGTATAAAAGATCTTCATATGTTATACTATTAAATTCTCGACGATAAATAGATTTGATAGCTCAGATATTGTTATTCATAATATTAATCCGATTTAATATCATCGGTTTAATATCATCGGGATGAATTGCATCCCCTGGAATTTACAGGAGAAAGACTTAGAATCTCTATGGGATTAGATCCCGAGTTATTGTGAAGTAAAAAAAAAAACGATAAAATTATGGAAGTAAATATTCTCGCATTTATTGCTACTGCATTGTTCATTCTAATTCCTACTGCTTTTTTACTTATTATTTATGTAAAAACGGTCAGTCAAAATGATTAAAATTAAAATCAAGCTTGACTTGTCAGTTCTTATAATTAATTAATTAATTAATGGAATAAATGAAAGGAGATTCAAATCCCACGTCTTGATTGAGATGAATGGATTAGAATCAACAGTATAGGAGATCTGATAGTATGGTAGAAAGAAATATCGGAACCTTTCTACCATACTATCTATCGTATCATTGTAAAAAGTTAGACTGTAAAAAAAATATAGGCTTTTTTATTATAGATCCATCTAAAATATGTATATTCATCCAGGTACACATAAATCACATATGTGTAATGTACATATAAGTACATATAAATGGAAGGAGCCCCCCAATTTTAGTCTAATTCTTTGCTACATCCATTTGATTTGTCGTGATTCCATCAATCCGATAATCGAATGTCCACTTTTACTCTTCGGAATCCTTTTTTTTTTTTTGAAAATTTCATGTATATCCCTTTTACTTTGAAAATACGAACATGGGAATCGTTGAAATTTTTGTTTAATTGAAAGGTTATTCTTCATATATTACTCTACTTTTACTGGTACTGAATTCCTGTAGAATTTGGAAATGGGAGTCTTTTTTATTAAAATGAAAAACGCCTTGCAGAATGATCTCTGAAACTATTGATACAGTTTGATTACTCAATTCAATTTTTAGTGACTCTAGAGTCCACTTCTTCCCCATACTACGAGTGAAAGGGAAAATGTAAAGACTACCATTAAAGCAGCCCAAGCAAGACTTACTATATCCATGTGAATTATGTCCCCTATCTCTATGAATATGAAGAAATTCTTCTATTAGTGATTATTGATCACTAATAATAATGGAATCAATGGCGCAGAGTCAAAAAGGGATTCTGACCGAAGGAAGACAATTGATAAACCAATCCAATAAATCCACCCATACCAAGTTTTTATAAGATTTCCGGTGAATTTGGGAAGCCTTAAGCCCAAGCAAGAGCACAGTTACTCTTTGGAATTTTAAAACTGAAAGGAATGTTCGTAATGGAACACGTAGGAATAGTAAGCCCTATTGTTTTTTATTGATCTTCATAAGCGAAAGACATAAAAAAGACAATCAAGATAGATCAAAATATCTCAGATTTTTCTATCCCTTCTTTGTTCTAATCCTTACTTACTTTTCCCGATTGTTGCACAGAGACAGTCGGGAGACCACCCATTACATTCTACCTTTCCCTGGGGGTTACCGAAACTAAAAGTCAAAAAAAAAAACTTTGATTTTATTCTACGAAAAGCCAATTATCCATCCAATCCAATATTGAGTGAATGTCTGAGCATTCGGAGACTTTTGTGAGTCTGTATACAAAGTATCTTATGCCCTTTACACCACTACTAATTTAATTTGTTTGATTCCCCGTTTGACTATCTAACTCAAGACTCGGTCAGTAGACGCTACACTAGTAATGAAAGTCTTGATAGACTAGCCCTTCTATTATACTAAAACCCTTCCTTGAACCCTAGTCGTAAGGATTCACATTTTTTATAGATATAGAACCTCCCTATTTTGAGCACGTATCGGCCGTTCTAGCCCTTTTCCCTTGCTTTTGATGGGCAAGAATTTGTCGATTTTTATACTACCAACAAAAGGATTTCTAGTTTTTATTGATCAGGCGACACCCGGATTTGAACTGGGGAAAAAGGGATTTGCAGTCCCCCGCCTTACCACTCGGCCATGCCGCCAAAACGAAAAAAAAAAAAAATAGATAGAACTATTCCATTTTTTGATTGGATTTGCATCTTGAATCCCTTTTTTCTTACCCCCTTTCTATTCTAATAAACCTAAAAGAAACCTCGCCCTTTTATTTTATTGGAACCGGTGGCTTCCTTTGAATTAATTGTAGAGTATCTCAAATTTCCAACTACACAACGCCAACCCTCCTTTTGCTTTCTATTGAAAGAGAGAATGTGGCTTTTCAGTTACAGAATCAAAAATGAAATGGAAATAGGAACCATTAACTATTGACTGTGCCTTCAGTTCTTGGATCTCAAATTGCGTTTGTTTCCTTAATGTTATAAGAAAAGTGAGTATTAAGAAAATTCAATTGATATGCAACTAATTAGTGTCAATTTCAACTATTTTCAAATAAAAAACTTTTCAATTACAATTATAACAACAATTATGTGTATATGTAAACCCCAGAACATCAATTTTGACACAGATATACCTAACACGCTCTCTTATTTATATATGTCTATAAGCGAAATAAGGGGAATTAAGGAAGGGAAAAGGGAATTACCATGCTTCAATTTTTCATTGAATCTGTTGAATGTCAAAAATCATTTAGGATATAGCACGTTTCATGTCATGTTGTCCCAAGTAAAACTTAGATAGGCGATATGCGCATAATCAGACCTGTGTGTTATTAATAAATACAACCCCTCTTGCGCACTACATTAGTATTCCGCGAATTTGACTAACATAACAAATGGGTCACAATGTCTCTCCTCTCTGCGAATCTTTTCTGTCTTTATCGCATTTATAGTATAGGGAAGAGATTCAAAATTCGGAGTCCCTTTACTTTTTTGGTATTCAATCAGAGTGTATTATCAGAATAATAGGTGAATTTTTGATCACTTTTTATCTTTTTATATTGTATACAAGAAAGACTCCATAACATAAACCTAAGCGGCAGAATTTTTTTTTTTTTCAGGAATTTTTTATCAAGTCATTTCCATTTGTATTTGTTAGAAATTCTAATTTAAATTTTAAGTAGAAAATTATTTTGATTTCTCTGCTCATATCATACCGTATTTCATACATTACATATATGAAGTTGGGTAAAATTTCATGCGATTCCGTAAACAGAATCTATATTCCATCATTGCTAGATAAATCCATATGGTTCGATGGAAGAATGAGCCAATGCATGGGATTTTTTCGATAAATGGGAAACTAAAATAAAGATGCTTCAAGATGTAAATGAGGGAATGTCTACAATACCTGGGTTTAGTCAGATACAATTTGAAGGATTTTGTAGATTCATTGATCAGGGCTTGACGGAAGAACTTTATAAGTTTCCAAAAATTGAAGATACGGATCAAGAAATTGAATTTCAATTATTTGTGGAAACTTATCAATTGGTAGAACCTTTAATAAAAGAAAGAGATGCTGTGCGTGAATCACTCACATATTGTTCTGAATTATATGTACCCGCGGGATTAATTTGGAAAACGGGTAGGGATATGCAAGAACAAACCATATTTATTGGAAACATTCCTCTAATGAATTCCCTGGGAACCTTTATAGTAAATGGAATATACAGAATAGTGATCAATCAAATATTGCAAAGTCCCGGTATTTATTACCGTTCAGAATTGGACCATAGGGGAATTCCGGTCTATACCGGTACCATAATATCAGATTGGGGAGGAAGATCAGAATTAGAGATTGATAGAAAAGCAAGGATATGGGCGCGTGTGAGCAGGAAACAAAAAATATCTATTCTAGTTCCATCATCAGCTATGGGTTCGAATCTAAGAGAAATTATAGATAATGTATGCTACCCTGAAATTTTCTTGTCTTTTCCGAATGATAAGGAAAAAGAAAAAATTGGGTCAAAAGAAAATGCCATTTTGGAGTTTTATCAACAATTTGCTTGTGTGGGGGGGGATCCGGTATTTTCTGAGTCCTTATGTAAGGAATTACAAAAGAAATTTTTTCAACAAAGATGTGAATTAGGAAAGATTGGGCGACGAAATATGAATCGGAAACTTAATCTTGATATACCTCAGCACATTACATTTTTGTTACCGCGGGATGTATTGGCAGCTGCGGATCACTTGATCGGAATGAAATTTGGAATGGGTACACTTGATGATCTGAATCACTTGAAAAATAAACGTATTCGTTCTGTAGCGGATCTTTTACAAGATCAATTCGGATTGGCTATGATTCGTTTAGAAAATGCGGTTCGGGGAACTATAGGTGGAGCGATTAGGCAAAAATGGATACCGACTCCTCATAATTTGGTAACTTCAACTGCATTAACAACCACTTATGAATCCTTTTTCGGCCTACACCCCTTATCTCAAGTTATGGATCAAACAAATCCATTGACACAAATAGTTCATGGGCGAAAATCAAGTTATTTGGGTCCTGGGGGGTTGACAGGGAGAACTGCGAGTTTTCGGATACGCGATATCCATCCTAGTCACTATGGGCGTATTTGCCCAATTGACACATCTGAAGGAATCAATGTTGGACTCATTGGATCTTTAGCAATTCATGCGAGGATTGGTCATTGGGGGTCTTTAGAAAGACCATTTTATGAAATTTCTGAAAGCTCAAAGGGGGTACGGGTGGTTTATTTATCACCAAGCATAGATGAATACTACATGGTAACGGCCGGAAATTCTTTGGCATTAAATCATGGTA